CTAGGGGTTATAGTCGACGTCGATTTCTCATTTTTATTTTAACGTCGCTAATTCAAAACCGAACATGAAACTTTGGTTTCATTCGGCTCCTTTATGGAAGATGGATAGGTTTCCAGATCTAAGCCGTAAACGAAAAAAAGAAAGAAATATGACCCATAACACCTATGTCGGCTTTTGGGGTTCAAAAAAACTAGCTTTATAGATGATCCCTCTAGAGGAGGGGAATTCTAACAAATCCTTCTAGTTACTTCGTTCTCTATTTCTACTTGCGAGAATCCTGAGGAAAAGAATTATGTTTCCACCGAGCTGAAACAATATGTTGACTTTAGTAAACCAAAGTCATCATTTAATAGCTATTTCGCTTCAATCTTCCCTAGACAAACTAAAAATTGAAGATCTAGTTACGATTCGAAATACACTTTTTGATCTTCATCCATGGACCTTTTACTCATACTCATTCAATTGGAATTCTTAATCCAACAAAAAAATTATGCTTCGCGACTCCATAATCCAACTTTTCAATTTCTAATTGACCCTTGGATAGAAATCACGAGAATGTATATTCCTCCTCAAATCTGTCATTGAGAGGGAAAGGATTCACTCCTTTTAAGAAAGAAAGTTTTTGCTAGGAATATCAATCAACTGAAAGACCCCTTAACTACTTCAGCTATTAATAGAACGAATCACACTTTTACCACTAAACTATACCCGCTACAATGTGATTATTGTCTATGAATGGGCCCTTTGTCGAACAAAACAAAAGAATCTCGCGTACTCAAGATAAGATCAGAATCACGAAATTCGCGTGTTGACGCGTTTCGCCGGGAGAGCTTGATGAGAGAGGAAAACAGGGCTTCTTTCGATTTTCAATAATAAAAAAAAAATTGTGTAAGATGTGTAGGAATCCGTAGCTGTCTATTATCTATATTTCCACTTTTCCATCCTCTCAATCTCAAGCAAAGACTTTTTTCTCAAAAAAAGGGAGAGTGTGAGTCTTCTCTTTTTTTGAAGACGGGCTTTTCCTTATTTATTTGATTCAATTGCTCGATTTTCTGAATTCGGGCCAAGCAATTGGATCTAGTATAGTAAACAAGAAGAAAATCTTAGTATTTTTTATTTTACTCGGGAGTTCAAATAAAGTTTGTCCCTAAAAGAAATAACTAAGTTTAAGTTATAGTATAAATACGTTTCTTATATTAATTAAGTATGCTAAGTATAATGAGACTTTTTTATTTTTTTACAAACCAAGAAACGAACAAGAAAGAATAAATATAAATAATAAGAAATGACACTTCTATCATCTATCAGAGGAGTGGAAATACCCCGTTCTTTTCTATTTCGATTGTTGTTGCTTCAATAACAAGTTTTTTCAAATCCAATCAATCATTGGATCTATGATTCGTTAGAAAAAAACAAGCATGAAAGAAATGGCCTGGCCTGGTCAGTACCTAGCCAGGCCGGGGGATCAAAAAATCGTTCAAACGAAAGAAAGGTTCTTTCCTTTTTTTTCTATGGGAAATATCCTCGGTATCGAAATGGAATTCCAATGGAATTACTAATCAAATGAATCTCTATCTAAATTCGAGATCTAATGAGTCTCTAGAGTCTATAATAAAAAGTCTAGAATAAAAAAGAAAGACTTTTTATTTTATTTAATGCATAATCATACCAGGTTAATTCTCCTTTTTCAAGTGGGAGAGATGGCTGAGTGGACGAAAGCGGCGGATTGCTAATCTGCTGTACGACTTATTCGTACCGAGGGTTCGAATCCCTCTCTTTCCGTCTCCTCCGATGACTTGATATTTGCCTTTACAAAATAAAAAATCCGAACCCTTTTTTCTGATTTTATCATAGTTCAATGTCTAGAATAGAGAAAATCATAACATGGAACTCGAGCAAGTAAAATAAAAAAACGCCTTTTTTTTATTCCTCACGTCCAGGATTCCGTCCTGGATCATTAGATAGGAATCCGAAGATGAAGAGAGAAACAAAGAATATCACTACTGTGTAAACGAAGAGTTTGAGAGTAAGCATTACAAAATCTCCAAGATCAATCAGGTTTGGAAAATAAGGGGAATAGATTATCCATTTTTAGTATTTTGTTTGACATCAAGAAATGAAGTGCTTTCTACAAAAGAAAGTCATTTTCAGAAATACATTTGGAATAAGATTTTTTTAGCAAAATTCTCTTTCATGCCCCATCTCTCTATATATAATTGTAATTTAGGGGACCCTAATTAATACTAATAGGGTCCTTGGTCATTGAAAGTTCGGGATATAGGAGGTCCCAAAATTTCCATGTGTGAATCGAGGGTCCTAATGTAAAACTTATCGTCGCTTATCAATTAAATTATTAGAATCTTTTTTCTCCTAAAAATTGAGGAATGCTTGTAAAAAAGGAGTCAAAATATCATCGAAAACTGACAGCAGCTTGCCAAACAAGGGCTAAGAGCAAAAAGAGCACAGGTATGACTGGCATAACATCTACGATTGGATTCAAAAAAGCGTAAGCCTCGGGCAATTTAGCGAAAACAAAACTAATTGAATGAAGGGCAAAATTAAGACAGATACAGATCAAACTAAAGATATTCAGCATAACAAACATTTCCTTCTTGGAGATAATTGTATTTTGATTGCGTGATAGAAGGAAAAAAAAGTAAAGTAATAAGGTACACCAAAAATCTTTATTTTTCTTTGAATCACCCAATCAAAAAGCCTTCCATGCTCAAACGAGAGTAGAAGGAATCATACTTTCATACATTATCTTAATTGAATTATATGTAATGATCAATAAATTCTGTTGGATTCTACAACTACACGTGTTAAATCCTAGCAATAATCCAATCTATTTCCTAGAGATTTGAGCGAAAATTGACATTGACAAATACCTATATCATATCTTAGTATGAAAGATAAGCCTAAATGGGGCGTGGCCAAGCGGCAAGGCAACGGGTTTTGGTCCCGATATGCGAGGGTTCGAATCCTTCCGTCCCAGGGCAGTCTGATTCGAAACTATAACTATTTGGTAAGAATCGGCTGCTTCTATTTTGAAAAATAGACAGGTTATGTTATCCGCCTTAGAATTCTCCAGCCAACGAAATTTTGTTTACCTGGACATATGGAAAAAGAAAGTGAAAGTATCAAATATAGATTGCTATGAACCTATTGAGCCAATGACTATTCATGATTTCATAATTGAATCAATTCGATACGAATTTCAAACTAGGGGCGTGTTATGGTAAAACTTCGTTTAAAACGATGTGGTAGAAAGCAACGTGCGACTTGAAGGACATGATCATCTGTGGATTCTTACATCCACCATTTTGTATAGGAATAAAGATGCTCTTGGCTCGACATAGTTTGTTCTGTTCCACTAGACCAACCCTTTTTTGCTGGGTTGGAAATAATCCTTGATGGAGCTCGAGCAGAAAGTAAAGTATTTATTCATTTCTCAGGGATAAGGATCTAGGGTTAGTGTCAATCAATAAGTGGGAACAACTTCGTAAGTATCTCTTCAATATCAAAATCTAAAACAGTCAAATTCACCAAAAGTTTCGAGGAAATTTTGTTGGAAGTGAAAAAAAAACTATTTTGATTTCGATCATAACAAAAGTATATAACAGGCGAATCAACCGTTCGTATGATTCTTCGATATAAAGAAATATCAAAAAGGACGTTGCTGCCCTTTTGAAACGATTAAAGATCACCGAAGTAATGTCTAAACCCAATGATTCAAAGCAAAGATAAAGGATCCCAGAACAAGAAAACGCCATTTTTGAATTGTCTCAATCATTGGAATCAAAAAGGATTTTAAACGAGACAAAGAAAATGAAGTAGAGACCGCTCAATAATCAATAAATGAAATGATTACGTCTAAGGATTTTCTAGCTCTTTTAGAATTAGACAACTTGAGTTATGAGTACGGATGATTTTTCTTTTTCGGGACGGAAGAAAAAATGAATCAAAGCATAGTAATGAATTTGGGAATTGTATAGATCGATTTGGAACTATATAATTCAAATCATTCTTTCTCGAGCCGTACGAGGAGAAAGCCTCTCATACGTTTCTACGGGGGGGCATTGTGCATCTATATCTATCCCAATGAGCCATCTATCGAATCGTTGCAATTGATGTTCGCTCCAGAAGAGAAGGAGGAGATCTAGGGAAAGTGGGTTTTTACGATCCGCGAACGAATCAAACCTATTCAAATGTTCCCGTTTTTCTATATTTTCTCGAAAGGGGTGCTCAACCCACAAGAATTCTGCATGATATTTCAAAAAAAGGGCTTTTTAAGGAACTTCGGGTTAATTAAACGAATTTAGAATCCAAAAGGGGATTTAGGACTGGGTTGTCCTCTCTTCGTAAAGAAGTATTCGTCTTTCTTGTTTTTCTTGCCTTTCGGCATTACATATGCCATAATAAATCGAGTACTGATACGAATTGTAATTGTATTGGTAGTCCAGGCTAAACTACTTAAAGTAGTTTATAGCAGGGGTTCCTTTTCCCTTATGTTTAAGGGTTAAGGGCGAACAAATTTATTTTCATTTGGGACAGGAGGCCCATAATCTATGACTAATCTTATTAAGTCCATCGCTTCCCAATTTTGGAAGCTTTCTCAATTAATGGGTGGATTAGTAGCTTGCTACTCCACCACCCTGGGAAAATTTGTTATAGTGATTTTGAACCCGACTTGTTCTTTTTTTGGGGCTTCCGGGAAGTTTCTATGGAAACTTTTTGCGTGGGCTTGCTCGTGTGTAACAATTCTAGTAGCTTGCTTCATCTCGCAAGCATCTGGGATTTCTCCGTATGCAATGATGAAGCAGCCATTGACTCTTTCACAGCAACTGGATCAGATAGACCAGCAAATTGAAACTAAGCGGTGTTTAGTTGGTAAAAACCGGTTCATTTTACGAGAAGTGATGAACCGCGCAAACCAACTGCAAATATTATTACGCACGACCTCAATCGGCTATGATAATAACGGTCAAATTTCCTATGAAGAAGGGGTAGAGCTCGATACCTACCGGCGCACCGAAATGCAAACAGCTGGTGAACTGCAATGGGAAGAGAGCAATCTTCTAAAGGAAATGGATGACTTGAAGGCAAAGCGTCACCGCTTAACTCTCCAAATGGGTGTGCATAACCTTTCTTTTCCAAGCGAAGGTACTCAATGTACCTCGCTCCAGGCAACTTGGGAGGATTCGTTTACAACTCCCACACTAAGAATTGTTGGCAGTGATCCAGTAAGCCCTGTCAGCTACCTTAATGAACCCCAAAGGATTCATAAGGGCAGGCGCCTTCTTGTCCCCACCGGTCAGGAAAATCTCGCTCTAAAAAATTTAGAGCCAGCCTGGCAAAGACCTCCTGGACTGCTGTGACAGGTATCTGAATGGGAAAAGTGAGCTTTCCGCTATCAAATTTCGATAGCGAAAAGCAAACAAATTCCTATCCGTTTATATATATAGAATAGCAATGTCAGAAAATTCTCCAGAGAAATTTCTGGCGGGCTGCTCTTTGGATAACTTCCTAAAAGAGGACCTTCAAGCAAAGTGTCCAGTCCTCGAAGAAATAAACCGAATCCTGATACTGGAATCTTCGAATTTCTCGTAGAACCTTTTGATAATCCAAAAGGGGATTTAGGACTGGGTTATCCTCTCTTCGTAAAGAAGTATTCGTCTTTCTTGTTTTTCTTGCCTTTCGGCATTACATATGCCATAATAAATCGAGTACTGATACAAATTGTAATTGTATTGGTAGTCCAGGCTAAACTACTTAAAGTAGTTTATAGCAGGGGTTCCTTTTCCCTTATGTTTAAGGGTTAAGGGCGAACAAATTTATTTTCATTTGGGACAGGAGGCCCATAATCTATGACTAATCTTATTAAGTCCATCGCTTCCCAATTTTGGAAGCTTTCTCAATTAATGGGTGGATTAGTAGCTTGCTACTCCACCACCCTGGGAAAATTTGTTATAGTGATTTTGAACCCGACTTGTTCTTTTTTTGGGGCTTCCGGGAAGTTTCTATGGAAACTTTTTGCGTGGGCTTGCTCGTGTGTAACAATTCTAGTAGCTTGCTTCATCTCGCAAGCATCTGGGATTTCTCCGTATGCAATGATGAAGCAGCCATTGACTCTTTCACAGCAACTGGATCAGATAGACCAGCAAATTGAAACTAAGCGGTGTTTAGTTGGTAAAAACCGGTTCATTTTACGAGAAGTGATGAACCGCGCAAACCAACTGCAAATATTATTACGCACGACCTCAATCGGCTATGATAATAACGGTCAAATTTCCTATGAAGAAGGGGTAGAGCTCGATACCTACCGGCGCACCGAAATGCAAACAGCTGGTGAACTGCAATGGGAAGAGAGCAATCTTCTAAAGGAAATGGATGACTTGAAGGCAAAGCGTCACCGCTTAACTCTCCAAATGGGTGTGCATAACCTTTCTTTTCCAAGCGAAGGTACTCAATGTACCTCGCTCCAGGCAACTTGGGAGGATTCGTTTACAACTCCCACACTAAGAATTGTTGGCAGTGATCCAGTAAGCCCTGTCAGCTACCTTAATGAACCCCAAAGGATTCATAAGGGCAGGCGCCTTCTTGTCCCCACCGGTCAGGAAAATCTCGCTCTAAAAAATTTAGAGCCAGCCTGGCAAAGACCTCCTGGACTGCTGTGACAGGTATCTGAATGGGAAAAGTGAGCTTTCCGCTATCAAATTTCGATAGCGAAAAGCAAACAAATTCCTATCCGTTTATATATATAGAATAGCAATGTCAGAAAATTCTCCAGAGAAATTTCTGGCGGGCTGCTCTTTGGATAACTTCCTAAAAGAGGACCTTCAAGCAAAGTGTCCAGTCCTCGAAGAAATAAACCGAATCCTGATACTGGAATCTTCGAATTTCTCGTAGAACCTTTTGATAATCCAAAAGGGGATTTAGGACTGGGTTATCCTCTCTTCGTAAAGAAGTATTCGTCTTTCTTGTTTTTCTTGCCTTTCGGCATTACATATGCCATAATAAATCGAGTACTGATACAAATTGTAATTGTATTGGTAGTCCAGGCTAAACTACTTAAAGTAGTTTATAGCAGGGGTTCCTTTTCCCTTATGTTTAAGGGTTAAGGGCGAACAAATTTATTTTCATTTGGGACAGGAGGCCCATAATCTATGACTAATCTTATTAAGTCCATCGCTTCCCAATTTTGGAAGCTTTCTCAATTAATGGGTGGATTAGTAGCTTGCTACTCCACCACCCTGGGAAAATTTGTTATAGTGATTTTGAACCCGACTTGTTCTTTTTTTGGGGCTTCCGGGAAGTTTCTATGGAAACTTTTTGCGTGGGCTTGCTCGTGTGTAACAATTCTAGTAGCTTGCTTCATCTCGCAAGCATCTGGGATTTCTCCGTATGCAATGATGAAGCAGCCATTGACTCTTTCACAGCAACTGGATCAGATAGACCAGCAAATTGAAACTAAGCGGTGTTTAGTTGGTAAAAACCGGTTCATTTTACGAGAAGTGATGAACCGCTTAAACCAACTCGAAATATTATTACGCACGACCTCAATCGGCTATGATAATAACGCTCAAATTTCCTATGAAGAAGGGGTAGAGCTCGATACCTACCGGCGCACCGAAATGCAAACAGCTGGTGAACTGCAATGGGAAGAGAGCAATCTTACAAAGGAAATGGATGACTTGAAGGCAAAGCGTCACCGCTTAACTCTTCAAATGGGTGTGCATAACCTTTCTTTTCCAAGCGAAGGTACTCAATGTACCTCGCTCCAGGCATTTTGGGAGGACCCATTTACAACTCCCCCAGTAAGAATTGTGGGCAATGATCCATTAACCCCTGTCAACTACCTTAATGAACCCCAAAGGATTCATAAGGGCAGGCGCCTTCTTGTCCCCCTCGGTCAGGAAAATCTCGCTCTAAAAAATTTAGAGCCAGCCTGGCAAAGGCCTCCTGGACTGCTGTGACAGGTATCTGAATGGGAAAAGTGAGCTTTCTGCTATCAAATTTCGATAGCGAAAAGCAAACAAATTCCTATCCGTTTATATATATATAGAATAGCAATGTCAGAAAATTCTCCAGAGAAATTTCTGGCGGGCTGCTCTTTGGATAACTTCCTAAAAGAGGACCTTCAAGCAAAGTGTCCAGTCCTCGAAGAAATAAACCGAATCCTGATACTGGAATCTTCGAATTTCTCGTAGAACCTTTTGATAATCCAAAAGGGGATTTAGGACTGGGTTATCCTCTCTTCGTAAAGAAGTATTCGTCTTTCTTGTTTTTCTTGCCTTTCGGCATTACATATGCCATAATAAATCGAGTACTGATACAAATTGTAATTGTATTGGTAGTCCAGGCTAAACTACTTAAAGTAGTTTATAGCAGGGGTTCCTTTTCCCTTATGTTTAAGGGTTAAGGGCGAACAAATTTATTTTCATTTGGGACAGGAGGCCCATAATCTATGACTAATCTTATTAAGTCCATCGCTTCCCAATTTTGGAAGCTTTCTCAATTAATGGGTGGATTAGTAGCTTGCTACTCCACCACCCTGGGAAAATTTGTTATAGTGATTTTGAACCCGACTTGTTCTTTTTTTGGGGCTTCCGGGAAGTTTCTATGGAAACTTTTTGCGTGGGCTTGCTCGTGTGTAACAATTCTAGTAGCTTGCTTCATCTCGCAAGCATCTGGGATTTCTCCGTATGCAATGATGAAGCAGCCATTGACTCTTTCACAGCAACTGGATCAGATAGACCAGCAAATTGAAACTAAGCGGTGTTTAGTTGGTAAAAACCGGTTCATTTTACGAGAAGTGATGAACCGCTTAAACCAACTCGAAATATTATTACGCACGACCTCAATCGGCTATGATAATAACGCTCAAATTTCCTATGAAGAAGGGGTAGAGCTCGATACCTACCGGCGCACCGAAATGCAAACAGCTGGTGAACTGCAATGGGAAGAGAGCAATCTTACAAAGGAAATGGATGACTTGAAGGCAAAGCGTCACCGCTTAACTCTTCAAATGGGTGTGCATAACCTTTCTTTTCCAAGCGAAGGTACTCAATGTACCTCGCTCCAGGCATTTTGGGAGGACCCATTTACAACTCCCCCAGTAAGAATTGTGGGCAATGATCCATTAACCCCTGTCAACTACCTTAATGAACCCCAAAGGATTCATAAGGGCAGGCGCCTTCTTGTCCCCCTCGGTCAGGAAAATCTCGCTCTAAAAAATTTAGAGCCAGCCTGGCAAAGGCCTCCTGGACTGCTGTGACAGGTATCTGAATGGGAAAAGTGAGCTTTCTGCTATCAAATTTCGATAGCGAAAAGCAAACAAATTCCTATCCGTTTATATATATATAGAATAGCAATGTCAGAAAATTCTCCAGAGAAATTTCTGGCGGGCTGCTCTTTGGATAACTTCCTAAAAGAGGACCTTCAAGCAAAGCGCCCAGTCCTCGAAGAAATAAACCGAATCCTGATACTGGAATCTTCGAATTTCTCGGCACTAGAACCTTCAACTCCGCCGAATCTATTCACCATGGTAGGCAGCAACCATGGCGGAATGGGAGCTACTCTGAGGCAAGTCTCGGAGTATAATATAAGGTCTTGAAGAGATACTTCTTCAAATCACGAATAAAAAAAAAGGACCTCTTAACAGCAACCGAGGTACAGTATGAAAAACTAGATTCCAAAATCAATAGGGGTCATGCCTCGCTACTTGTCTCCTTACCCGTGGTGAGTGGGTGTGAAACTTGTGATGTCTGGAAATACTTAAAGAGACTCGTTGGCTCGTATATGTCAGAGGATATCTGCCTCCTAAAATTAACAAAAGAGAACATTCGCAGCCTATAAAGAAAGAAGATCTTGAGATCTTAGAAAAACGCGGGAGAAAAAGGACTCTGATATAGCATATAGAAGAGAGTGTGTTGACTCGGAGGGCTCTCGCTATTCCCCCCGTCCTGGGGTTAGGTTGAGAGCAAGTAAGGTCGTCAAGAGCCCCGACCGAGCAAGGAATCCTGATATCAGTGCGCCTCCTTCTCTCGGTCCTTCCGGTTCAGTAAATAGGCTCCCTAGCGCTCCGGGGTAGCACGATATTGATTAAAGAATCAAGGTCTAGTTGAAAGTTAAGGGGCATGGTTTGATTCCATTTTGGTGTACTATTGGCATGTTGACAATAGTGTATTGATCAAATATAATTAGATCATGGATAAATAAATCTATGATCCAATTATATTTGGTTTTATTTTTACTTGCCTTCATGCCAATGATGGGTTCCTTGGATTCGCTGTGCCACAAGAAGTCTCCTCTGAAACGGCAAGAGATCTATCTAGTTGCTATATTGACCGGGTAATTTATTCGATTTTCATTTGATTTGTTCAGTTTTACGTTTCTAATCGACTAGAAAATTCTTTTTTTAGATTTCGTTGTGAGTTCCATTTTGTTATTTGTTGATGTGGTCGTGCAATCTAATCTCTTTATTTTTGTTTGCTTGCGCTCGTATCTACGGATTCTAATTACCTTATTCGGGTTGCTAACTCAACGGTAGAGTACTCGGCTTTTAAGTGCGCCTAGAATCTTTTACACATTTGGATGAAGCAACGTATTCGTACATACCATTGGTAGAGTTTGTAAGACCACGACTGATCCTGAAAGGGGATGAGTGGAAAAAGCAGCATGTCGTATCAATGTAAAACTCTGAGAATACTTGATCCTTAACGGACAAAATCCAGTTTTTTTAGTATTTTTGTACCGGGACAAACTAAATTCACGGTTGGGTCGATTGAATAAATGGATAGAGCCCTCTGGTTCCAATTATAGGGAAGCAAAAAGCAACGAGCTTCTGTTCTGAATTCGAATTATTACCCGATCTAATTAGATGTTAAAAATAGATTAGTGCCTGGTGCGGGAAAAGGTTCTCCCATAAGTGGATTATACCCCCCTTTTTTTTTATGAATCCTAATTATTTTCTTTCTACCTCCATTCGATTATCTATGGAGTGGAGATTCATGTGTATCAGAAACGGTATATTGATAAAGAGAAATTATTCCAAAGTCAAAAGAACGATCGGGTTGCAACAATAAAGGATTTCGAACCATCTCGGTATTTTATAACGAACACAAACCGAGTGGATGGAAAAAGATAGGATCCATTGATTCGCTTATCTGTTCTCACCGAGGTATTTTCTTACTATATACCCTGTTTTGACTGTATCGTACTATGTATCATTTGCTAACCCAATAAACCCTTTGCTTTTGTTTCAAAGCGAATTTCAAATGGAGGAATTACAAGCAGATTTAGAAATGGATAGATCTCAGCAACAAGACTTCCTCTATCCACTTCTTTTTCAGGAGTCTCTTTATGCCCTTGCTCAGGATCATGGTTTAAAGGGATCCAGTCCTTACGAACCCGTGGAAAATTTAGGTTATGACAATAAATCCAGTTTACTGCTTGTGAAACGTTTAATTAGTCGAATGTATCAACAGAAGTGTTTGATTATTTCAGCTAATGCTTTTACCCCCCAAAAATTGTATTATAAAATGGTATCCGCAGGATTTGCAATCATTTTGGAAATGAAATTCTCACTGCGATTAGTGTCTTATCAAGAAGGCAAAGATCCACAAAAATATCAGAATTTACGATCAATTCATTCAACATTTTCCTTTTTCGAGGATAAATTATCACATTTAAATAATGTGTCAGATATACTAATACCCTATCCCATTCATCTGGAAATCTTGGTTCAAAACCTCCGCTCTTGGATACAAGATGTTCCCTCTTTACATTTATTCCGACTCTTTCTCCACGAGTCTCGTAATTGGGGTAGTCTGATTACTCAAAAGAAATCCATCTCTTTTTTTTCAAAAGAAAATCAAAGATTCTTCTTGTTCCTATATAATTATCATGTATATGAATGGGAATCCCTATTCAGGTTTCTCCGTAAACAATCTTTTTCTTTACGATCAACATCTTTTGGAAACCTTCTTGAGCGAACATACTTCTATGGAAAAATGGAACATCCTCCCGGAATATTTCGTAAGGATTTACAGAATATCCTATGGTTGTTCAAGTATCCTTTCATACATTATGTCAGATATCAAGGAAAATCCATTCTGGCTTCAAGGGGAAGTTTTCTTCTGATGAATAAATGGAGATATCACATTGCCATTTTATGGCAATGTTATTTTTACTTGTGGTCTCAAGCAGATAGAATTCATATAAACCCATTTTCCAATTCCAATCATTCCTTCGAGTTTTTGAGTTATCTTTCAAGTGTACGGCGAAATCCTTCAGTGATAAGGACGCAACTGCTAGAAAATGCATTTCTAATGGAGATTCCTAGTAAGAAGTTTGATACCCAAGTCCCAATTATTCCAATGATTAGATCATTGGCTAAAGCGAAATTTTGTACTGGTTCGGGTCATCCCATTAGTAAGCCGATTCGGGCCGATTTATCAGATTCTGATATTCTCAATCGATTTGGTCGGATATGCAGA